TTTGAAATGATACAAAACAAGTTGTTTTTGCGCACCGCAGAAAAAGTATCCTCGGAAGAGCTATATAATAGTTGGGTTTATACCAATGAACAAAAAAGAAACAACCTGAGCGACGAATTTATCAATCGAATTAAAGCTCTAGACAAAGATTCTCTTGATCTGGATGTACTCGAAAAAAGGACTAGATTCTGCGTCTACAATGATGAGACTGAACTAAACTGCTTACCAAAAATGTATGATCCTTTTTTGAACGGACCCTGCCGCGGAACAATTAAAAGTTTCTATTCGGGCTCAAGCATGAACAATCTTTTAAGCAACTCGATAGAAGATTCCATACCATCCAGTTGGATAAATAAGCTTCATGGTATACTTTATAATAATTGCGGAGAATTTGAGCATAAAAGTGAATTTTTAGCAGAACCAACGCCTAATTTGAAATTAAAAGGCCTTTCGTTTTTTTCAGAACAAGGAGAGATTCGTTCAGAAAATCAATTGAAATATTTATTCGATATAGTGACAACTTCTCCTAAGGATCAAACAACTATAAAAGAGTCTGTTGGAATAAAGGAAATAAAAAAAGGGGTTCCTCGATGGCCGTACAAATTGACCAGCGATTTAGATTTGGAAGAAGAGGAGCTAGAAAATGACGAAGAGTCGCGGCCCAACCATGGTATTCGGTCACGAAAAGCAAAACGTGTAGTCATTTTTACTGATAACGAAACGAATAAAGAGACTTCTACTACTACTACCGAGACTTCCAAGTCTGCCGGGACTTCCGAAAATACCGAGAATGCTAATAATCAGAATCAATCAGACGAAGTGGCTTTGACACGCTATTCGCAGCAATCCGATTTTCGTCGAGATCTAATCAAAGGATCCATGCGAGCTCAAAGACGTAAAACAGTTACTTGGGAACTGTTTCAAGCAATGGTGCGTTCCCCGCTTTTTTTGGACAGAGTAGACAAACCTTTTTTTTTTAATTTTGATCTCTCCGGAACGTTCAGTTTACTTTTCAGAAATTGGGAGGGGAAGGGCGCGGAATTCCAAAATTTAAATTCTGAAGAGACAAAAGAAAAAGAGAAAAAAACGGAGGAGAAAAGGCAGGATAATGAGCGGATAAAAATATCAGAAACTTGGGATACGATTCTATTTGCTCAAGCAATTAGGGGTTATATGTTAGTAACCCAATCGATTCTTAGAAAATATATAGTATTGCCCTCATTGATAATAGCCAAAAATATTGGCCGTATGTTATTATTTCAATTACCCGAGTGGCGGGAGGATTTGAAAGCATGGAGTAAAGAAATGCATATTAAATGCACTTATAACGGTGTTCAATTGTCAGAAAAAGAATTTCCGAAAAATTGGTTAACCGACGGTATTCAGATAAAGATCCTATTTCCTTACTGTCTGAAACCTTGGCACAAATCTAAAGTACAATCAGACTATAGAGATCCAATGAAAAAGAAAGAAAAAACAGAGAAATTCTGCTTTTTAACAGTTTGGGGAATGGAAGCGGAACTCCCCTTTGGTTCTCCCCGAAACCGACCTTCCTTTTTTGAACCTATTTGGAAAGAAATTGAAAAAAAACTCATAAAAGTGAAAAAGAAATATTTTTTAGCTCTAAGAATTTTAAAGGAAAAAACAAAACGCTTTATAAAGGTTTCAAAAAAAAAAACACGATGGATTTTCAAAATATTTAGATTTACAAAAAGAATAATGCACGAACTTGCAAAAGTAAGTCCAATTCCATTATTTGGATTAAGGAAAATTAAGGAATCGAGTATAGATACAAATCAAAATAATTCTATTACTATAATAAGTAATACGATTATTTATGAATCGCCCATTCAAATTAGATTTAGATCCGGGGATTGGAGAAATTATTCACTGACAGAAAAAAAAATAACAGATCTGACCGATAGGACAAGTACAATCCAAGATCAAATTAAAAAAATCATAAAAGATAAGAAAAACCTATTTCTAACCCCAGATGTAAACATTAGTCCTAATAATAATGAAACAAGTTGGGATCAGAAGAAATTAGAGTCGCGGAAGGATATTTGGCGGATATTCAAAAGACGAAGTTCCCGGTTAATACGCAAAGGGCACTTTTTTTTAAAATTTTTTATTCAAAGAATATACATGGATATCCTTTTATATATCATTAATAGGATGAAAATCCATATAAAACTCTTTCTTGAATCAAAAAATAAAAAATTGAGCCTCAATGCTAATTATGAAACAAATCAAGAAGGAATTGATGAAACAAATCCAAAAACTATTAGTTTTATTTCGACTATAAAAAAGTCACTTTATACAATTAGTAATATTTGTAATAAGAATTCACATGCTTTTTTTGATCTTGCCTCTTTGTCACAGGCATATGTATTTTACAAATTATCACAAACCCAAGTTATTAACAAGAATCACTTGAGATGTGTACTTCAATATAACGAAACACCTCCTTTTCTTAAGGATAGAATAAAGGATTCCTTTGGAACACAGGGAATATCTGATTCGGAATCAGGACACAAAAAATTCCGTTTTAGAATGATGAATGAATGGAAAAACTGGTTAAGGGGCCATTATCACTATTATTTATCTAAGACTAGATGGTCTCGATTAGTACCGCAAAAATGGCGAAATAGAACCCATAAAACTTATATGGTTCAAACTAAAAACAAAAACTCAATTCATTTTGATTTTTTTGAAAAAAACTCATTAATTCAATATGAGAATGAGAAACAAAATAATTATGCAGTGGAGTCATTACTGAATAAAAAAGATAAATTAAAAAACTACAAATATAATCGTTTATCACATAAATATATTCATTATGAGGATAAGAAGGGCTCTTTTATTTCCAGATCGCCATTACAAGTAAATGAGAGAAAAGAGTTTCTCGAGAATTACAATACATATAATCCTAATTTATTTTATGCGGCGGGGGATATTTTTCTTCAAAATTATCTAATAGAAGATTATTATGATACGCGTAGAATTCTGGATAGAAAATATTTTGATTGGAAAATTTTTCATTTTTGTCTTAGAACAAAAATAGATATTGAGTACTGGGCCAGTATGGATATCGGAGCCAACATTAATAAAAATAAAAATACTAAGACTCGGACTAATTATTATCAACTAATTGATAACTTTGATAAAACAGATAAGAAAAGTCTATTTTCTCTCGCGATTCATAAACAAGTCAACCTGGACAATCAAACAAAAACCTCTTTTGACTGGATGGAAATGAATGAAGAAATACTAAAATGTCCAATATCTAATCTGGAACGTTGGTTGGTCCCAGAATTTGTGTCACTTTATGATGTATATAAGATTCAACCGTGGATCATACCGATCGATTTACTTCTTTTAAATTTTAATGGAAATGAAAACATTAGTGAAAAAAAAAAAATCAATGGAAAACAAAAAAAGGATCGTGAATTAGAAAATAAGAATCAAGAAGAAAAAACAAAGCCGGTCCAAGGAAATATTGGACCAGATCCATTAAATCAACAAAACGATGTTAAAATAAATGTTAAAGAAGATTCTGATGGAGGCTCAAACATTCAAAATAAAAAGCAAAAGCAATCTACGAACGACATAGCAGCGGAATTAGATTTCTTCCTGAAAAGATATTTTCTTTTTCAATTAAGATGGGATATTCCTTTGAATAAAAAAATACTCAATAATGTCAAAGTATACTGTCTACTGCTTAGGCTGAAAAATACCAAGGAAATTGCTATAGCCTCTATTCAAAGAGACGAAATGAGTCTGGATATAATACCGATTTCAAAGACTCTAACTCTTGCAAAATTAATAAAAAGAGGAATATTTATTATTGAAACGGCTCGGCTATCTAGAAAATGGGATGGACAATTTATTATGTATCAAACCACAGCGATTTCGCGGATGCATAAAAATAAGCACCAAACCGAAACTAATCAAAAATGCCAAGAAAAAAGAAATGTTGATAAGAAAGGTCTTGATCAATTCATTGCACAACACGAAAAGTTGGTTGGGAATAAAAACAAAAATTATAACGATTTGCTTGTTGTTGAAAATATTTTATCTCCTAAACGTCGTCGAGAATTGAGAATTCAAATTTGTTTAAACTCTAGGAATGTTGTGGATAGAAATCCAGTATTTTGTAAGGATAACAGTAACTCTGTTCAATTTTTTGATGAAGGCAAAGATCTTGATCTAAGTACAAATCCATTTTTTAAGTTAAAATTTTTTCTTTGGCCCAATTATCGATTAGAAGATTTAGCTTGTATGAATCGCTATTGGTTTGATACCAATAACGGTAGTCGTTTTAGTCTGTCAAGGATACGTATGTATCCCCTATTGAGAATTAGTTGATGGTGCATTCCCTACGAATCGTGCAACAGGTCTGATATACTAAAGGCAAACAGATATACACCCGTGGTGTATTATATTACATTTTGGTACATGATACTGATTTTAGGCTATCTAAGTCAAAATTATTCTCTGTTTTGAGTGCGAATTTTATCCTCTATACCCGTTTTTTATTTTATTCATATCAAAAAAAGGAAAATGGGATTTATTATTTATTAATTGAATAAAAATATGAATAAATTAAGGTTATATTTTTGTGTATAGTTTGTGTATAAAAACTGAAAATGACTTATTATTATTACTGATCGGTAAAATCAATATTTGTAAAAAAGAAAAAAGAGTGGGGGCAAGAAGAATTTTTTTTTATGCTAAAAAGTTCATTTCTCTCAGCGATTTCGCAAGAAGAAAATAAGGGGTCCGCTAAATTTCAAAAGTTCGTTTCACCAATAAGATACGAAGACTTACTTCACATTTGGAATTGCACAGAAAAGATTATTTATCTCAGAGAGGTCTACGGAAAATTTTGGGAAAACGTCAACGGCTACTGGCTTATTTGTCAAAAAAAAATAGAGTACGTTATAAAGAATTAATTAGTCAATTGGATATTCGAGAGCCAAAAACTCGTCTAAATTAATTTGAAAATTCGTTTTCAGCAATTCATGGAATAATGAATCGGAGAAAAATATATGACTGTACCAACTGCAAGAAAAGATCTCATGATAGTAAATATGGGCCCTCAACACCCATCAATGCATGGTGTTCTTCGACTCATTGTTACTCTAGATGGTGAGGATGTTATTGACTGTGAACCCGTATTGGGTTATTTACACAGAGGAATGGAAAAAATTGCAGAAAATCGAACAATTATACAATATTTGCCTTATGTAACACGTTGGGATTATTTAGCTACTATGTTTACAGAGGCAATAACGGTAAATGCACCAGAACAGTTAGGAAATATTCAAGTACCTAAGAGAGCCAGCTATATTAGAGTCATTATGCTGGAACTGAGTCGTATAGCTTCTCATTTATTATGGCTTGGCCCTTTTATGGCGGATATCGGCGCGCAAACCCCTTTTTTCTATATTTTCAGAGAGAGAGAACTGATATATGATCTATTCGAAGCTGCCACGGGTATGCGAATGATGCATAATTATTTCCGTATCGGAGGAGTAGCTGCTGATCTACCTCATGGCTGGATAGATAAATGTTTGGATTTTTGTGATTATTTTGTAACAGGGGTTACTGAATATCAAAAGCTTATTACGCGGAATCCTATTTTTTTGGAACGAGTTGAAGGGGTGGGCTGTATTAGTGGAGAGGAAGCAATAAATTGGGGCTTATCCGGACCCATGCTACGGGCTTCCGGAATTCAATGGGATCTTCGTAAAGTTGATCATTATGAGTGTTACGATGAATTTGATTGGGAAGTGCAATGGCAAAAAGAAGGAGATTCGTTAGCTCGTTATTTAGTCCGAATCAATGAAATGAAGGAATCTATAAAAATTATTCAACAAGCTCTGGAACGAATTCCAGGAGGTCCCTATGAAAATTTAGAGGTCCGACGCTTTGGTAGCGCAAGGAATTCCGAATGGAACGATTTTGATTATCGGTTCATTAGTAAAAAACCTTCACCCACTTTTGAATTGTCGAAACAAGAACTTTATGTGAGAGTAGAAGCCCCAAAAGGGGAGTTGGGAATTTTTCTAATAGGAGATCAGAGTGTTTTTCCCTGGAGATGGAAAATTCGTCCGCCAGGTTTTATCAATTTGCAAATTCTTCCTCAGCTAGTTAAAAGAATGAAATTGGCTGATATTATGACAATACTAGGTAGTATAGATATCATTATGGGAGAAGTTGATCGTTGAAATGATAATTGATACGACAAAAGTACAACAAGCTATCAATTCTTTTTCCAGATCGGAATCGTTAAAAGAGTTTTATGGACTCATATGGTTGCTTGTTCCTATTTTTACTCCTTTATCGGGAATCATAATAGGGGTATTAGTAATTGTGTGGTTAGAAAGACAAATATCCGCAGGGATACAACAACGTATTGGACCTGAGTACGCCGGCCCTTTGGGAATTCTTCAAGCTCTAGCAGATGGGACCAAACTACTTTTCAAAGAGGATCTTCTCCCATCTAGAGGGGATAGTCGTTTATTCAGTCTCGGACCGTCGATAGCGGTCATAGCAATTTTACTAAGTTATTCGGTAATTCCTTTTGGCTATCGCCTTGTTCTAGCCGATCTGAGTATAGGCGTTTTTTTATGGATTGCAATTTCCAGTATTGCTCCTATTGGACTTCTTATGTCAGGATATGGATCGAATAATAAATATTCCTTTTTAGGTGGTCTACGAGCTGCCGCTCAATCGATTAGTTATGAAATACCATTAACTCCATGTGTGTTATCAATTTCTCTACGTGTGATTCGTTAGGATATTCACTTTTTTTATTCATCATTAGGGGCGATGAACTAAACCAGATAGTTATATGAGTGAAACAAAACAGCTTAGAAATTGGCAGTCAAAAAATTGAGTCTCATTCCCTAGGTACAAGAGTTAAGCAAAAGTAAACATAAACACTATAAACTGTTTCCCAAAGATTGGTGGATTAGTCATCATGGTTTGAAGCGGGTACAAAAGATCAACCTGTATGGAGTTTTTACTTTTTACTATTGTTTGTATTACTATAACTATACCAGGGGTCGAGCAAAAATTAGTGGACGGTTAGGAATACCAAGGTACACAAAGGATTTGTAATGGAGAGAATGTAAGTTATCTCGAGAGGTATTTCCGCATAAAAGGAATCCTAATGGGGACTTTAAGTTGGTAGAAATGATCAAGCAGTACTTCCCCACGATCCCGATCCAGAGTCTGTTCCTATCCACTGATTAAAGAAATTACTATCAGGAACGAAGTAATCTTTTATTTTATTTTTTCTTTATCCACTTTATACATAGTAATACATAAGTCTTAGCACAATTCATAAACTATATAGAATGTATAATTTTTTTTTCGTAATCGAAAGGTATGAATAAAAATAGTAGTATTAAATAAAAATAAAGACAAAGTGAAATTATTCTAAAGGATAAGATCAATTCAGAAGCACTTTTTTATAGCAGACAGAATTGCATTGGTCTAATTTTGGACTCTCTGATGTATCGTTACTCGATCTACTCCACAAGCATATCGAGAAAATATCAAATCAGTCCTTATATTTTTTTGTGGCCGTCGAGGAGCCGTATGAAGCTGAAGTCTCATGTACGGTTTTGCAATAGCGAGGGGAATAGTGATGTTATCCTCGACTATGATTATCTAACAGTTCAAGTACAGTTGATATTGTTGAGGCACAGTCAAAATATGGGTTTTTGGGGTGGAATCTGTGGCGTCAACCTATAGGGTTTATGGTTTTTCTAATTTCTTCCCTCGCAGAATGTGAGAGATTACCTTTTGATTTACCAGAGGCAGAGGAAGAATTAGTTGCGGGCTATCAAACCGAATATTCTGGTATTAAATTTGGTTTATTTTACGTTGCTTCCTATCTAAACCTACTAGTTTCTTCATTATTCGTAACAGTTCTTTACTTGGGTGGTTGGAATTTTTCTATTCCGTACATATCCATTCCTGAGCTTTTCGGAAATAATGAAGTGTGTGGAGTCTTTGGAACGACAATTGGTATCTTTATTACATTAGCTAAAGCTTATTTGTTCCTGTTTATTCCTATCACAACAAGATGGACTTTACCCAGGCTGAGAATGGACCAACTATTGAATCTTGGGTGGAAGTTTCTTTTACCTATCTCTTTAGGTAATCTATTATTGACAACTTCTTTCCAACTCCTTTCGCTGTAAGGGCATAGGATATTATAGATTAATAACTTCTCTCAAACAAGAGAAAGAAACATTAAATTATTCAGAGATATTCCCAATATGTTCCCTATGGTAACTGGGTTCATGAATTATGGTCAACAAACAGTACGAGCTGCAAGGTATATCGGCCAAAGTTTTATGATTACCTTATCCCACGCGAATCGTTTGCCGGTAACTATTCAATATCCTTATGAAAAATTGATAACATCAGAGCGTTTCCGCGGTCGAATACATTTTGAATTTGATAAATGTATTGCTTGTGAAGTATGTGTTCGCGTATGCCCTATTGATCTACCCGTTGTTGATTGGAAATTGAAAACGGATATTCGAAAGAAACGATTGCTCAATTACAGTATTGATTTCGGAATATGTATATTTTGTGGTAACTGCGTCGAGTATTGTCCAACAAACTGTTTATCAATGACTGAAGAATATGAACTTTCTACTTATGATCGGCACGAATTGAATTATAATCAAATTGCTTTGGGTCGCTTACCGATGTCAGTAATTGGAGATTACACAATTCGAACAATTAGGAATTCGGCTCCAATATAAAGAAACCACAGGCAACCTTGTTGATTCAATAACAATTACCAATTAGTAAGATTCCGTTTTTCTTTGATCCGAAGGAACGAAGTTTGCTTAGGCAATAACTAAGAATCCTAAAGGGAGAATCTCGGCTTGTTTTATATTGAAAATATATTCATATATCCGTGATGATTTCAAAATCGATAAATTCAATTGAATTTTGAACGGTTCTTTTTTAGTATAGAGAAACGGGATGCAATTAAAAATACTAAGTGTATCTATATCAACCAACATCCCATAAGGAGTTAGGATTTAATTAAATTAGAAATGCATTTATTATATTAAAAAAAGGATAACGTCTTTTTCCTGGTCTGGTCAATAAGGTCACATGAAACATTTTGACTTATTTTAGCGATTATTTTACATAAAAAAATGGATTTACCTGCACCAATACATGATTTTCTTTTAGTATTTTTGGGGTTGGGTCTTATTGTTGGCGGTCTAGGAGTAGTATTACTTACCAATCCAATTTATTCTGCCTTTTCTTTGGGATTGGTGCTTGTTTGTATATCCTTATTCCATATTCTTTCGGACTCCCATTTTGTAGCTGCGGCACAGCTACTTATTTACGTGGGGGCCATAAATGTCTTAATCGTGTTTGCTGTGATGTTCATGAATGGTTCAGAATATTACAATGATTTCCGTCTTTGGACCGTCGGAGATGGAGTCACTTCACTAGTTTGTACAAGTATTTTTGTTTCACTAATTACTACTATCTCAGATACGTCATGGTACGGGATTATTTGGACCGCAAGATCAAATCAAATTCTAGAGCAGGATTTGATAAATAATGGTCAACAAATTGGGATTCATTTATCAACAGATTTTTTTCTTCCGTTTGAACTTATTTCTATAATTCTTTTAGTTGCCTTGATAGGTGCAATTGCTATGGCTCGTCAGTAACAAATACTTAGATTAGAAAAGGGACTTCTTTTGTTTTGTCTTATATCATCTATTTTTCTTTAAATGCCGTTTTAAGGTCGTTCATGTATAAAATGTAAATGTTTTAATTAGATCTATTACTAATACCTTTCTTTAATTACGTACTTGTTATATTCTAGTCAATCGAATGGGTTGAATTATTGTTCATTCATATTGAAATGAATTTACTCAAGATTGAATTGATGAGGAGTAGTTCAATGATGCTCGAGCATGTACTTGTTTTGAGTGCCTATTTATTATCTATCGGCATCTACGGATTGATTACAAGTCGAAATATGGTTAGAGCACTTATGTGTCTTGAGCTTATATTGAATKCGGTTAATATGAATTTCGTAACATTTTCTGATTTATTTGATAGCCGCCAATTAAAAGGAGACATTTTCTCGATTTTTGTTATAGCTATTGCAGCCGCTGAAGCAGCTATTGGATTAGCTATTGTTTCTTCAATTTATCGTAACAGAAAATCAACTCGTATTAATCAATCAAATTTATTGAATAAATAGTAGTAATCATCCGCATAAAAATAAAAAATAGAATATTTACTTTAATTGGTATGTGTGCCACACTATTTTCTAAAAAAAGAAATCAAAGTATCTTGGCCCTCTCTCATGAGCAGATCCAGAAGTAGATTGATTACAAACTAATTCTGGTAAATCTAAATCATTGATTCGTCTGGTGTCTAAATGTATGATTCATTTACTAATTTACTAGATCGAAAATTTATGACGTTCAAAAAATTTATAGCTCCAATGTCACATTCAGTAAAGATTTATGATACATGTATAGGGTGTACTCAATGTGTACGAGCCTGTCCCACAGATGTATTAGAAATGATACCTTGGGACGGATGTAAAGCTAAGCAAATAGCTTCGGCTCCAAGAACCGAGGACTGTGTGGGTTGTAAAAGGTGTGAATCCGCCTGCCCAACAGATTACTTGAGTGTACGGGTTTATTTATGGCATGAGACAACTCGCAGCATGGGTCTAGGTTATATACGTTGCAAAAATTCTACTTGCATCTTTTGGGTTTCTCTTTACCGACAAAAACCCGTACTCTATAATATATTTATATAATATATATATGTAATGATGAATTTATAGAGTACGGGTTTTTCTAGTCAAAGTGTATCTTGTCTTTACCACGAATTATTTTCCTTGGTTAACAATAATTGTTGTTTTGCCGATATTCGCGGGCTCCTCAATTTTATTTTTACCCCATAGGGGAAATAAGACCATTAGATGGTATACTATTTGTATTTGTATATTAGAACTCCTTCTAACCACCTATGCATTCTGTTATCATTTTCAATTGGACGATCCATTAATCCAATTGGAACAGGATTATAAATGGATAAATATTTTTGATTTTCACTGGAGGCTCGGAATCGATGGACTTTCGCAAGGACCCATTTTACTGACGGGCTTCATTACGACTTTAGCAACTTTAGCGGCTTGGCCTGTTACTCGAGATTCACGATTGTTCCATTTCCTGATGTTAGCAATGTACAGCGGTCAAATAGGATCATTTGCCTCTCGAGATCTTTTACTTTTTTTCATCATGTGGGAGTTAGAATTAATTCCTGTCTACCTACTTCTATCCATGTGGGGGGGGAAGAGACGTTTGTACTCGGCTACAAAGTTTATTTTGTACACTGCGGGAGGTTCTATTTTTCTCTTAATGGGAGTTCCAGGCATGGGTTTATATGGTTCTAATGAACCAACATTAAATTTTGAAACATCAGCTAATCAATCGTATCCTGTAGCATTGGAAATAATATTATATCTTGGATTTTTTATTGCTTATGCTGTCAAACTGCCGATCATACCTCTACATACATGGTTACCGGATACCCACGGAGAAGCACATTATAGTACATGTATGCTTTTAGCCGGAATCCTATTAAAAATGGGAGCATATGGATTAGTTCGGATCAATATGGAATTATTACCCCACGCGCATTCTATATTTTCTCCTTGGTTGATGATAGTAGGTACAATTCAAATAATCTATGCAGCTTCAACATCTCCCGGTCAACGCAATTTAAAAAAGAGAATTGCGTATTCTTCTGTATCTCATATGGGTTTCATAATTATAGGAATTAGTTCCATAACCGATACGGGACTTAACGGGGTCATTTTGCAAATGATCTCTCATGGATTTATTGGTGCGGCACTTTTTTTCTTGGCAGGAACGAGTTACGATAGAATACGTCTTGTTTATCTCGACGAAATGGGGGGGGTAGCTATCCCAATGCCAAAAATATTTACACTGTTCAGTAGTTTCTCAATGGCTTCTCTTGCATTGCCGGGAATGAGTGGTTTTGTTGCGGAGTTGGTAGTATTTTTTGGAATAATTACTAGCCAAAAATTTTTTTTAATGCCAAAAATACTAATTACATTTGTAACGGCAGTTGGAATGATATTAACTCCCATTTATTCATTATCTATGTTACGCCAGATTTTCTATGGATACAAACAATTTAATGTTCCAAATTCTCAATTTTTAGATTCTGGACCGCGAGAACTTTTTGTTTCGATCTGTATCCTTCTACCTGTAATAGGTATTGGTATTTATCCGGATTTCGTTTTTTCTCTATCAGTTGACAAGGTAGAAGCCATTTTATCTAATTACTTTTATAGATAAGTTTTAGCAAAAATACATACAATAAGATACAAATTAAGTTAAGTAAAATAAAAAATTCTTTTGCGTCGCTCGTTGTACAAGGTACAATGAAAAAGAAATAAACAACATTAAAAAATTCATTAGATACATTTGGAGTTTGTGAGAACCATAAACTACTTTAAGTTTATGGTTCTCACAAACTCTTACAAACTTTCGCTATATACGATATTCCCTTGTATTGTATTGGCAAGGCCCCTTCTTCTTCAATTAGATGTTAATGTGAATGAACCATAACTATGCAGCCCTATTCCTAATAGATTTACCCCAAAATAGCATATCCAAATTATAAGAAATCCCATAGAAGCCACAATTGCAGAATTTATGCTTTGCAAATTTTTCTTTGTTCGAGTATGTAAATAAATCGCAAATATAGTCCAAGTAATAAATGCCCAAGTTTCCTTGGGATCCCAACTCCAATATGATCCCCACGCTTCGTTAGCCCATACTGCTCCCGAAAGAATACCGATGGTTAAAAAGATAAAACCTAGACTAATGACACGACAACTCCAAAAATCTAATTGTTGAATTAATTGATACCTATGATAATTTCTACACGAAATAAAAAAAGTGTTTTGTAAAACATTGCTTATTTGATTCACGTATTGGGTCTCGCCAGAGGAAAAGGGCCCAATTAATAAACGATTACCTTTACCAATACCAAAAATTTCTAGGTTTCTCCGAAATGTAATTACTAGAAGGGCTATTGATAATAATGATCCACATAGAAGAGCTGCGTAGCTCAATACCATCATACTTACGTGCATCATTAACCACTGGGATTGGAGAGCAGGTACTAATTTTGTGGATTGATGCATTTCAGTTAAAAGGCCTGAAGTAGCAAAGCCTTGGGTAAAAATAGCGCTCGGTGCGGTTATTGCACTTAAATTATTTTTCTGGTTCCTAAAATAGGGAACCAGATGAATAATGGAAAAACCCCATGAAAGGAACATTAATGACTCATATAAATCACTTAAGGGAAAATGCCCAGAAGAAATCCAACGAATAGCTAAAAATCCTGTTATACAGAAAAAAGTAGCTATCAGCCCTTTTTCTAACGAATCATATAGTTCGGCAATTTCGTGGACTAATAAGGTCATCAAATAAATCGTGATTACAATTGAAACAATCGAAAAAGAGATATGAGTTAATATATGTTCTAAAGTAAAAAATATCATAAAAAATCCTAAATGTAAATCTGGAATTTAATTCATTATAGGATTTATTTTAGTTCTTTTCGAAGATGCCGCCACTCGGACTCGAACCGAGATGCTCTAGCACTGCTTCCTAAGAGCAGCGTGTCTACCGATTTCACCATGGCGGCGTGTTCGAAATCATAATAGCTCATCCATATTCAATCGTCGAGATTGAAGGATTCAATTAATATCCTTTAGCTTTAGCAAAACTGAATAAAGACTCGGTCAATTTTCTATTTGAACGTTCAATAATCTTTACTTGGATAACGGTGTTTGTTATTTTTATTTGAATTTTCACAATGCAATTGTTTTTTTTTTGCGGTTAAAGGTAAGCTCGTCCGGAATCTAACAGTGGGGGCTAGATAGTTCTGTTCGCAATCTGGACCCAGAGTTAAAAAAATTCCCCCCCCTTTTTATACTCTACCCAAGGAATTTTTGTTTTTGAGAAATTGAAAATTTCAAATCAAATATTTTGAAAGCTTGGTATCAAAACTTAATTAATTAATGGGATTTTCTTTGTGTCCATAATTTTTCTTTGGATTTACCAAACTTATTAGGTATTGGGTTGGGTGTATAACAAAAAACTTTAAATCTAAGGATGAATTTCTATCGGAATTTTGCTAGATTAAAACTTTTTGCAAAGAAAAAATAAAAATACAACGTATTATTTTGAAAAGTGAATAAGTCGATGGGGATTTTAATCTTCCCCATCCCCCAAAAACTCACAAAAAAGAGAAAATTTTGTATAGTAACTTTCCAGTAGACAAAAAAGTTTTTATTATACATACCACACCACAATATGAGAATGAGATTCTATTTCATATTGATCAGTTCAAAATAAATATTAGTTAAAGGTAATAAGAAAGTAAGAATGATTCAATTAGCCAATTGATCGATTCATTTCAATTTAATTTACCTTATTTCATTATTACTATTACCTGTTTGTACTTGTTTGTCGCACAAAAAAACTTTTTGAATTCCCAGTAGAAAGAGATTTTGCTAAAGAAAGCGCTTTTACTGCCACCAAATATCCTTTGAATTTCCAAATATTTTTACGAATACGCTTTTTTGAGATAGAAGTACGTTTCTTTGGAACCGCCATTCAAAAATAAAGAGGTTACTCATTATTATAGTTAAATGTGAAAGACATCTATTGGTTAAACAAAATAGATTTTTTTACACTATTATTATATACAATATTCTTACATACAATAATACAATATTCAAAATGAAGTCAAAGAATAGTTGAATAGTTTTTTTTTTGATTTTTTTTGTTACTATTTGAATATATCCTCATTCAGATTTATTTCGATGGGATTCGCTGCTCTAGAAATTGAATTGCTTGCCGTTAAGAATCAAAAGGGGGTTTAATTGAGTTTCTCGGGATATTTTGGTCGTGTTAGTTATTGTTTTACTATACGTAAATTTTTTTTATACTTTAATAAAAGTTCAAATTGATCGAAAAGTTTTCTAAAAACTACCTGCTTTTCTTTTAAAAATAAAAACACTACTGTAAAATGCAAATTCTTTTTTCTCTTAATTCTAATTGATCAAGTAAAGTAGACCTAATGAAAATTATAAAATTCGAATCAGTTAATGAGTTAGTAGTTAATTGATTGATACGTAGCTTGATAATCAAAGAAGAACGTTTTAGTATTCTTTATCTAGCAATTATATGCAAACTGAAGCGCGGAGTAACGAAATTACGGATATCATAGAATTTTCTATAATTAGAATTAATTTGTTTGATTGGAAAGCATGTAAGCAATTCAATCAGTTCTACAACGAACTAGTTAATTATTATGACAAAATTAACTAAAATAATGATGTCTTTTTTTTTCTGTATGATTAGAATTTTTCATTTTATTTGATTATTTTTTTTTGCTCTTTATCAAAGAAATAAGAACTGGTGAATCTGAAACAATTAAACAATTAATAAAAAATACAATAAGTTTAATTATGGAACATACATATCAATATGCATGGATCATACCCTTCCTTCCGCTGCCAGTTCCTATAGCAATCGGAGTGGGACTTATCCTTGTTCCAACAGCAACAAAGAGTCTTCGCCGTATGTGGGCTTTTCCTAGTGTTTTATTACTAAGTATCATTATGATTTTTTCAGCCGATCTGTCTATTCATCAAATAAATGGCAGTCTTATTCATCAATATGTATGGTCTTGGACTATCAATAATGATTTTTCCTTAGAATTTGGCTATTGGATCGATCCACTTACTTCCGTTATGCTACTATTAATCACTACTGTTGGAATAATGGTTCTTATTTATAGTGACAATTATATGTCTCATGATCAAGGATATTTAAGATTTTTTGCTTATATGAGTTTTTCCAATGCTTCCATGATGGGATTGGTTACTAGTTCCAATTTGATACAAATTTATATTTTTTGGGAATTAGTTGGAATGTGTTCGTATCTATTAATAGGGTTTTGGTTCACACGACCACTTGCCGCAAGTGCTTGTCAAAAAGCCTTTGTAACTAATCGTGTAGGAGATTTTGGTTTATTATTGGGAATTTTAGGTTTTTATTTTATAACGGGTAGTTTCGAATTTCGGGATTTGTTCGAAATAACCAATAACTTGATTGAGAATGGTGGGGTAAATTCTTTATTTCTTACTTTGTGTGCCTCCTTATTATTCGTCGGTGCAGTTGCTAAATCGGCACAATTCCCTCTTCATGTATGGTTACCTGATGCCATGGAGGGGCCTACCCCTATATCAGCTCTTATACATGCCGCTACTATGGTAGCAGCGGGAATTTTTCTTGTAGCTCGGCTTCTTCCTCTGTTTACAGTTATACCCTACGTAATGAATTTCATTTCTTTGATAGGTATAATAACAATACTATTGGGAGCTACTTTGGCTCTTGCTCAAAGAGACATTAAGAGAAGTTTAGCCTATTCTACTATGTCTCAATTGGGTTATATTATGTTAGCTTTAGGTATGGGGTCTTATCGGGCTGCTTTATTTCATTTGATCACTCATGCCTATTCGAAAGCATTATTATTTTTAGGATCCGGATCCATTATTCATTCAATGGAAACCATTATTGGATATTCGCCAGACAAAAGCCAGAACATGGCTCTTATGGGAGGTTTAACAAAATATGTGCCAATTACAAAAACTGCTTTTTTGTTAGGTACACTTTCGCTTTGTGGTATTCCACCTCTTGCTTGTTTTTGGTCCAAAGACGAGATTCTTAATGATAGTTGGTTGTATTCACCAATTTTCGCGATAATAGCGTGTTTCACGGCGGGCTTAACTGCATTTTATATGTTTCGAATGTATTTACTTACTTTTGAAGGGCATTTAAATGTTCATTTTAAAAATTATAGCGGAAAAAAAAATAGCCCGTTCTATTCAATATCTATATGGGGTAAAGAAGGAGCGAAATCGCTAAAACAAAATTTTGTTTTATCAACAATAAATAATAATGAGAGCGTTTCCCTTTTTTCAAAAAAAACGTATCCAATTGATGGGAATGTAATAAATATAAATATGGTGCGACCCTTTAGTACTATTACTCATTTTTCCAAGAAAAAAACCTCCACGTATCCGCACGAATCAGACAATACTATGCTATTGCCGCTTCTTGTATTGGTCTTATTTACTTTGTTCGTTGGATCCATAGGAATTCCCCTCGATCCAGGAGGAATGAAATTTGATCTATTATCAAAATGGTTAATTCCGTTGATAAATCTTTCAAATTTGACCAATTCTCTGGATTGGTATGAATTCGTGATAAATGCCATTTTTTCAGTAAGTATAGCCTTTTTCGGGATAGTTATAGCGTCTCTTTTATATATGCCTGTTTATTCATCTTTCCAGAATTTTGGC